TGTATAACATGGGGTTTACATATAGTTATATCTGTTGTTATAATGGAAGTTGAGAAGAATTTTTTATTGAAAAGAACCCATATTCATTAGTTATGTAGAAATTTCTATTTGTTATGTCATTAGGAAAACACAAATTGATATTTAAATCCAAAAAGAATTCAGGAATTCACAGTTAGCAGCCAATAGTTAATGGTTCAAATTAGTTATAAATTTTGTCTTTTGTAACTGAAAACCCACGCTTCTTTTTCATTTTAAATAGAAAAAGGAGAGAAAGAGAGGATTTATTTTAGGAAAGGGCTGAAGGAAAAAAAATACAAGTACAATAAAAAAAAGAAGTTAACCAACCCAAAAGACGCAAAAAAGGAAAAAATTTCATCTAGTTTGTATTCTTTTGGCGACATGGCCGAGTGGTAAGGCGGGGGACTGCAAATCCTTTTTCCCCAGTTCAAATCTGGGTGTCGCCTGATCAACAAAATACTCAAAATCCGCCATTCTGCTCTGTTGATCTAACTCTTTTGCTAATAGAACTGGCTCAACTATTCCCCAATAGAGGAAAAGGACTTTTTTTTATACTTGTTTGATTCTAAGTACAGGTATAAGTTTTTTGTAAAAAATTGTAAATCCCTGAAGTCTAGATGCAAGGAAAGATTATAGTGATGGAAGGAGCGGAATTTCGATACGGATTCGCGAGAGTCTCTGAGTGCTCAGAAGATCTTTTTGACTATGCACCATTGATTCCACTATTATTAGTGAGTAATAATAGAAAAATTCCTTCATATTCATAGAAATAGGGGACATAATTCACATGGATATAGTAAGTCTCGCTTGGGCTGCTTTAATGGTAGTCTTTACATTTTCTCTTTCACTCGTAGTATGGGGAAGAAGTGGACTCTAGGGGTATTATTTATTAATTGAGTTCAGGAATAAAACTCTATCAATTGTTTTATAGATCATTTTGAAAAGTTTTTTTTACGATTTTAAATAAAAATATATTCATTTTGAAAGTCCATTAGATTCTAGTGTAATTAATGTATTATATAACTAATACATTTTCAAGAAAATGTAATAAAAAAGATATTTCAATCATTCAATTCTTTAGAAATTTTCGAAATTTCAACAATAGGCTCTTCATAGAATTATAGATAGACAATGAGGAAGATCTAATTTTATTTGTTTTACTGCTTACTGTTCAAAGACGCAGCCGTTCTGGTCAGTGTCTACACACTTGTTCTGAGAAACAATATAAAATGCCTAAAAAAAAAGATGTATTTTGCCTTAAGAGGGTTTCATATTGGCCATTTACCGCTTGTTTTATTATTTTTGAAATTGGATTCCCATAGAACTCCAGAATTCCTGTTAGTGACTCAATTACCTCTTTGAAATGCTAAAGTAAAAAAAACGACTTGATTTTTTTAATCAAACTTCCGTCATTGATCTTACTTTTTCGATAGATATGGAGATTCATATTGGAAAAAATACGAAAGAAAAGAAATAGAAGAATTCGAACAAAGTTTTCTTTCAATTGGAACAAATAGAAATAGATGTAGCAAAAAAAAAAAAAAAAAGAAATAGAATTAGGTACATTACATATATGGAATTATATAGGAAGATCCATTCTATTGTAGTATTGTAGATTGCTCTATATTAAGTTTGTATTATTATTAGAGTAAAACTTTTTTACTACAGTATTTTATACACTGTAAAACCTTTTTTTTTACACTACAAGAAAACTATGAAAAAGATATGGTAGAAAGAAATATATGAATCTTTCTTTCTACCATATACTATCGGATCGTATAGAATATTGACGACTCTAGTCCGCGCATTTCATTTAAGACGCGGAATTTGAATTCTTTTCGGCAGAAGTGAAGTTTCGATCAAATTGATTAATCATTTTTACCTTGATTTTGACTGACTGTTTTTACATAAATGATAAGTAGAAAAGCAGTAGGCACGAGAACGAACAATGCAGTAGCAATAAATGCAAGAATATTTACTTCCATAATCTAATCGTTTTTTTATTTTAATTTTATTTCACAATAACTCAGGATTTAATCCCATAGAGATGATAAATCTTTTGCCTGTGAACTCCCTCCCGATGGTATTGAATCGAATCAATATTATAAATAATAATATCGGAGCTATCAAATAAACTCATCGTCGAGAATTTAATAGTATACCATAGGAAGATCTTTTATCCACACCGAATCAAATGAAAAATGGGAACTTCTATAATAAATGGAATATACAGAATTGTGATCAATCAAGAATTTTTTTAATTTTTTTATTTTCTGTTCCGTTCTTTCTTTTCGATAACCTAGCCTACGCCTTTCTTGTATCATTATCCGATGAGATGATATGTCTCGGATGGCCCTTCCACTTCCATTAGCCACAAACCAAAATAAACAATAGAGGTGAAATGGAAAAAGAAAGAAGTTAAGTTCGAAACTCTTTTTTTAATGATCTAATTTTCTTTGAAGACAAATAGGTGTGATAAAGATGAATCCGAGTGTATCTAATATTCTACCATACAGTATCGTTTTTGATGTCGATGAGACTCCGAAAATATAATAAATAGAAAAATTGGGAGGAAATTTTATGCATTTCTTCACTAAATTCATTACTTCTCGAAGAAAGGCGTGATTGTGGGATGATCCTTATCTGTCTTTTATACTCTTTCCTCATATTATTATATTAGGACTAGGACACATATATCAAAAGTTCAGTGTGCAATTTGAATGAAATAGATTTTTCAAATGAAAATGAGGAAATTGACTAATTGAGGTTACCCAAAATCATAAGCAGACACAGAGAGAATTTTATTTGGAAACGCATCTCATGGAGAGAATTAGATTCCCTTTATTTTGAGTTTGGGTCATATAATAAATTTATTCCATTTATGTATGTGCTACTAAGAACTCTGCGATACTCTCTGTTCATATTCCATTATGAACAATCGAAAAATAAGATCCGATATATCTTGGAATCCTGAATATAATGCTACCAAAATAGAATGCTACCGACAATGGTAGTAATCAAAATATATCTTTATACCATCAAAAAGATACCCTTTATTCTTGGGAATGAAATTCTGACCTACCCCCCTTGTCCCATCTTTCACAGAAAAGATAGAGTTTCATTGATGGATTTATTGGATTCGTCGGGACTGACGGGGCTCGAACCCGTAGCTTCCGCCTTGACAGGGCGGTGCTCTAACCAATTGAACTACAATCCCGGGGAAATTCGGGGATATAGTAGAAAATTTGACTCCTACGTATCAGGTATTTCGTAAGGACAAGAATTTATACCATCTCATGGTAGATTGGCGAATTACTGGGCCGAGCTGGATTTGAACCAGCGTAGACATATTGCCAACGAATTTACAGTCCGTCCCCATTAACCGCTCGGGCATCGACCCAGGAAGAATCCATTTTATTTTAGACTTATTGGTAATCCCTGATCAACTTCCTTTCGTAGTACCCTACCCCCAGGGGAAGTCGAATCCCCGCTGCCTCCTTGAAAGAGAGATGTCCTGAACCACTAGACGATGGGGGCATACTTGATCGACCGCCATTATACTATGATCATAATATCAACAGTTTTTTGAAATTGTCAATATAAATATAATGGAATGACATGATTCGATCCAAGCTCTATTTTCATTTTCATTATTTCATATTCATAATTTTTTTTTTTTGATTCGTTTTTTATGAATTATTCATTCTAATTGCCATTCATTATCTAATATTATATATATATATAATATTAGATATATAACTAATTTCTAATTATCTTAATTTATTAATTTATTATATTAAATAATAAAATAGAAAATTTAGAGTACGCAAAATACAATTTGGCCCGGAATCTAATAATTTGTCGAAAAAGAGGGGGTTTAATTCCATTTTTTACGATTGATTCAGTTATTGTATTGGTAAGATACGCCTAGTTTACACTAAGCTAGGAGATTCCTAAATGAGAAATCGGAGAAGAAGGATCAAGATAAGTTATCGAAAATTGTTTTTCTCTAATTCGAATAGAATTACTTGAATTATAATTTAGTTCAAACGTCGTCCTTGAAACAAGTCATTTTTCTATAGTTGCTATGAAAATCTTCAAGAATAAGTTACAAATTAGCCACTATGAATCTACTGCATGTATTTCGTGTATATAATAATAATATATGTACATAAATTTATTTTATCCACATAGCGACTCATTCAAGAGTTGAATTCAATAGGCCCTTTTAACTCAGCGGTAGAGTAACGCCATGGTAAGGCGTAAGTCATCGGTTCAAATCCGATAAGGGGCTTTAGTCCTTTTTTTATAAAAAACTCCAGCCATAGCTTTTTTTGGAAGACAGAATAAAAGTATTGTTACTACTTTATATGTGTAATTTTATGTAATAAAAAAAGTAACCAACTTTATTGTAAATTATTACTCTAATGAGTTAGAGTATATTATAATGAATTCATAGTAGAGTAGTGAACATTTTTTAGTAAATTTTCATTATCATGAATAATGATAAGTTGTCTCTTGAATCGCCAAATATCCCTACTTTCCATTCTGTCAATTAAATCTATTGTAAAAATGAGAAATTAACAAACAAAAGAAAAAGTAGGTGGACCTGACCCATTGAATCATGACTATATCTACTATTCTGATATTCAAATTCGATAGAGATGAGATTGGCCCAGTTGAACCCTTTTTTTTACTCCATAAGAATTTGTCGATATTTCCGATTCAATCTCCTTATTCCTAGATGTTTAATATGAATAAATTGTTATTCCGTTACTCCACGGAAAAATTTTTAGTTTATTCCAAGTCACAACATAAAGCCTATCTTTCTTTGATTCCAGACCACGATTCCTTTTGATTTCCAGTTTCCTATGAATTTGAGTTCCAATTTAATGAAAAAATAGAAACTTAGCTCTTTTATTTTGAATCTATAATCTAACAGATAAAACTAACTATAAAAATAGTAGAAGTCCCTTTCTTCG